AAAAAGAAACTTTGGGATTGCTGAATCACAGACAAAAAAAAGAAAAAATAAACATATAAAGCAACGGAGCCATCATAGTATTTTTGAACTCCTCCGAAAGGAAGGATGGCAATTTGATTATTTACCCATCTGAGTCTGATAGATTCTATTTTCTCTTTCTTCAATAGAAAGGAGGGGGGTCAATTTTCTTGTAGAGCCGTATGCACAAAAGATGCCTGTACGGTTGTTCAATTCTATCTTTTTTCTATTCTTTATCTTTCTTTTCTCTTTGCTTTATCATGCGAGATAGGGGAAGCTTTTATTTTGTTATATCATCAGGGTAATGATACATGAACCTTATAGTGCTTTTTATATGGCACAAGTAGGCGAATTTGTCATGGAAGCGGTAGAACTGATGAAACTGCGTGAAACCCTCACAAGGGTTTATGCAGAAAGAACGGGCAAACCCTTCTGGGTTGTACACGAAGATATGGAAAGAGATATTTTTATGTCAGCAACAGAAGCCCAAGCTTATGGAATTGTTGATTTTGTAGCGGTTCAAGGAAAATAACATGGATTTCGCGCAAATCTGTGATTTGAGATTTTATCTTCGAATTGAATATTCTATTAAATAGAAGTAATTCACCATCATTCGGTTAGGATCAATCTAAACCAACCCATCATATTATGTATACGATTCAACATGCCAACTATTAAACAACTTATTAGAAATACAAGACAGCCAATCAGAAATGTCACGAAATCCCCCGCTCTTCGGGGGTGCCCTCAGCGTCGAGGAACATGTACTAGGGTGTATGTGCGACTCGTTTAGATCATGAGCTGGCACAAAAGCAAGAAAACTACTTTTACAGTATCAATGATCAGTACCGGTGAATGGGATAGGATGGAAAAAGGAACTCCATCCATTATTAAAAAAAAAAAAACTCTACCATATCCCTCTATTGTGTATGAAGTTTATGGTTTCCGTTGGTGTAAATCCAATCACCTGAATTTAAGATGATAAGAAATTCTCCATTGGTAACAAATGGTTATCCATTAAGCGGAGGAAATCTTATTTAAACGGACTAAGAGGGTCAGCTACCCAGCAAACTTTCATAATTAAATACCGTTACTGTATAGGTAGATCTGATTGTGAAAGACCTATTACTGGATAATTCATGGGTAGAGCCAAAGCGTGTGAACTATACAAGTTCCCAATAACATCAATTAGTTGATTAAATAGTAAATTAAAGTATAAAGTAAAGGCTCCGGTGTATAGAGAAGACCTCACCGTTTAAGAAGTAACCATAGAAACGAAGGAACCCACTATTTCTTTTTTTATTTCTTTTATTTACTATATTTTTGATACCTAGGAAAATACAATTTCTTAGTTCTGTCTTATTTCGCAGTGAAATACCTAAAAAAAAAATCGTGGTCGGGAAGGTTAGAGTAGCCAAAGCCATTGGAATTTTGATTTTATACATTGGAAAAATTCGTTTTGTTATTAATAGACTAGGAAGGGGGAAAAGAATAACTGAAAGAAAGGCAATCAATTAGTTATTCGTCAAAGTTTCATTTATTCAATGACCAGAATTAAACGGGGATATATAGCTCGGAGACGTAGAACAAAAATTCGTTTATTTGCATCAAGCTTTCGAGGGGCTCATTCAAGGCTTACTAGAACTATTACTCAACAGAAAATAAGAGCTTTAGTTTCGGCTCATCGGGATAGGGATAGGAAAAAGAGAGATTTTCGTCGTTTGTGGATCACTAGGATAAACGCAGTAATTCGCGAAAGGGGAGTATCCTATAGTTATAGTAGATTAATACACGATCTGTACAAGAGACAGTTGCTTCTTAACCGTAAAATACTTGCACAAATAGCTATATCAAATAGGAATTGTCTTTATATGATTTCGAACGAAATCATAAAGGAAGTAGATTGGAAAGAATCCACCAGAATAATTTAAATGGAGTTACCCGGAGAATGAACTCCGGGAAGGTAGAGTAGAAATTAGTATGAGAAAATATACTAAAGTAGTCAAAATGAATGAACACGTTCAATTCAATAAAAACAGATTTCTTTTTTTCCGATTCATTTTTTCTTACGACACGATACTCAAATCTAGATTCACTCAAATCTAGATTCTTGTAATTATGATTCAAGTGAAGAAAAAGTAAGCCTATTTATTTCGGGCTTTAAAACCAGTAGTTCTAGCGGTCGACTCGGTTCTTTCAAATTGTTTCTCATTATTGAGAAAAGGTAACAAAGATAAAATACGAGCTTGTTTTATAGCAAGAGTAATTAATCGTTGTTGTTTCAAGGTCAATCTATTCACACGTCTTGATAATATTTTTCCTTGTTCACTAATAAATCGACTAATTAAACTCATGTTTCTATAATCAATTCGATCCCCCGATTGAATCGGGGGCAAACGCCTACGAAAAGATCGCTTGAATTTAAGAAAAGGTCGCTTGGATTTATCCATGGTTTGTTTGTTTAATTTATTCCTTATCCCTA